AAAGGTTCGAGATAATTTTTAGAATGGCCTATTTAATTCAATGATGTATTAATTCTTCAAAATGGATTCTATTTTATTATGAAATTTATGATTAAAAATGAAAACGAAAATAGAATAAAATAGAATAAATATAAGAATAGAAAAGAATAAGAATGTAATTCGTTTTAGTAATAAAATATAGGATCTTACCTTTTTTTTATATTGAATTTTAATGGAATTTTATTACAAATAATCAAAAAATTCTTCTTATTTTGCTTTATTCTATCTGTTTTTATTCTATTCGAGCCAAATGGATCCTAATCCTATATCGACTCCATTTATAGAGTCTATAATAATATATAGAGCGGGTAGCGGGAATCGAACCCGCATCGTTAGCTTGGAAGGCTAGGGGTTATAGTCGACGTTGATTCATCTTAACGTCTCTAATGCAAAACCAAACATGAAACTTTTGTTTCATTCGGCTCCTTTATGGACTATCGAGAAATTCTCGGATATAAGACGTGAACAAAAAAAAAGAAAAAACAATCAAATTGTTATTAATAAAAATTTAAGAGAAAATACAAAGGAAATTGAACTTCTTTAACTTGGACCCATAATATCTATGTCAGCTTTCTCTCTTACTGCATTCAAAAGAATGTGCTTTATAGATGATCCCTCTAGAAGAGGGGAATTTGAACAATTTTTCTAGTTACTTCGTTCTCTATTTCTATTTGAAAGAATCCTTAGGAAAAGTCTTTTGTTTCCGCCGGGCTAATAATACTCAAAAAAAATGGATGTCTTTAGTAAACCAAAGTCACCTTTTAATAGCTATTTCGCTTCAATCCTTTCTCGACAAAAAAAAAATCGAAGATTTAGTTACGATTAGAAAGAAACTTTTCTATGTTTATCCATGGATCCTTTACTCATACTCATTCAATTGAATATATTCATCCAATTCAAAAATTATGTTTCGTAATTTCATAATCCAATTTATGTTTATGAAGTTATAGTTGATTCTTGGATACAAATCACGAGAATGTATATTCTTCTTCGAATCTTTTATTGAAAGGGGAAGGATTAAATCCTTTTAAGAAATAAAGTTTTTGATCGGAATATTAATCCAACCGAGGGATCCCTTAACTATTAAGGGGATTACTAGAACGAATCACACTTTTACCACTAAACTATACCCGCTATGATGCCATTATCTTCTAGAAAGGGTCTTTTGTCGAGCAAAGTAATTGGTCGGAATCAATATAGGATTAAAAACGAATCATGAAAACGAGAGCATTGATATATTTTTTTGTCAGTACACATAGTGGGCTTAGGAAAAGAAGACTCATTCAAATAACTCAAAAAACGAAAAAACTGCTTTCTTTTTCGAGAAGGTTTTTTGTTGACCGAGGCTACTGGCCAAAACTAATGAATTTATAACAAATTTATAACATAAGAATGTATTGTTCAAGAAACCACAGTCTTTTTAGCTTTTTTTGTGTCCAGTAAAAAGTAATAAAAAGTAAAGTAAGTAAAAAAAAAGTAAGTAAAAAAAAAAAAAAAAAAAAAAAAGAAAATAAGAAACGAGATTATGATTCTATATCTTGGAAATAGTCCTCTTTCTAATTTGGATTTCTTCTTTCAATAACAAAAAAGGCCCGACTAGGTACCGACCGGGGCCAGGCCGTCGAAATCATAGGAGGGATTTCATAAGAAAAGCTATTTATTGTTCTTTTTTTTTTTTTATTATTTTTATTAATTATTTTTATTATTAGTATATTTAGTATATATTGTATTTTTTTGTCTAGTTTATATACAAAAAAAAAAAATAGAGTCTATAATACTAGATAGATAGATTGTATATTGAGTCTGTATTGATTGGAATATTGGGTTGGAGATATCTTTTTTGAGCACTTACTTTATCTAACTTTTATCTAAATTGAATTGCCGATAAAAGTTAGATATTTGATAAAACTTTATTACATATTTTTATTTTATATCTATAATATAACAATATAACTCTTTTTTTTTTTTATAGTTAATATTAATTATTGAATTTTCGCTTAGGAATTTGTTTTATTAATTCTTTATTAATTCGATACTGAAATGAATTCAATTAATTGTAATTCGGAGAGATGGCTGAGTGGACTAAAGCGTCGGATTGCTAATTCGTTGTACGAGTTCTTCGTACCGAGGGTTCGAATCCCTCTCTTTCCATTTCTGTTACGTTGATAACTTGGTCTTGATATTTGAATTCTCTTTCGAATTTGTCAAACCCTCTTGGTTTTTGTTTTTCTTTTTTGTTTTTTCCTATATATATCATATATATATATATATTATAGTCTTATTAAGTATTATAATTTTTATTTTCATTTTTAGAGTTAAGGGTGTGAAATAGAGAAAATCCTAAGAACATTTCAAAATCAAGCAAAAAAAACAATTTTTTTTTATTCTTCGCGTCCGGGATTTCGTCCTGGATCATTAGATAGGAATCCGAAGATGAAGAGAGAAACAAAGAATATCACTACCGTGTAAACAAAAAGTTTGAGAGTAAGCATTACACAATCTCCAAGATTCTTTTTTTTTGTTTGTTTGGGAAAAAGAGAATAGATTCTCTATTTTTAGAACACATATTCTATTTTGACACCAAGAAATCAAGTGCTTTATAGAAATAGAAAAAAGATTCCATTTCAGCAATGCATTTGTAAAATTTTGTCGAGTCCTTCATTATCAAAAATTTTATTTATTTTATTTCATACCGACAATTAGATATTATGGGGGACTCTAAGTAGAATATTCTATTCTAGTATATATGATAAAATATTCTAATAATATATAGACTAATAGAATAAGGTCTTTCAATGGAAAAAAGTGAAGAATGAGGAAATCTGTGGATACAGATTTATCGTGGCTATACAGGAATCTCGATCGTTGACTTGAGGATTCATACTGTTACGACTTATCTGATCTTATCAATTGTTAGGATTTTTTTTTTTTTTTTCGTGAATAAATCATGAATTTTGGAAGGTTAGAACAGTATTTAAGATCTTATCGAAAACTGACAGCAGCTTGCCAAACAAAGGCTAAGAGAAGAAAGAGCACAGGGATGACTGGCATAACATCTATGATTGGCTTCAAAAAAGCGTAGGCCTCAGGCAATTTAGCGAAGAGAAAACTGCTTGAATAAAGGAGAGAATTAAAACAGATCCAGATCAAACTAAAGATATTAAGCATAACAAATTTTTTTTCTTAAAAATAGAAAGATAATTGTATCTTTTTTTTATTATTCATTTTTTAATTTATTATTCATTTTAAAATGAATAATAAATTAAAAAATTTAAAGTAGGGTAGACCAATCAAAAAACCTTCATTCAATTCTCAAATAATAAAAAAAAAAAAAAAGAAAGAATAGAAGAAATCGCACTTTCATCCAATATCTTAATTGAATTATATATTATGATCAATAAATTCAGTTTAATTCTATATCTACATGTATCAAAATCTTATGAAGAATCTAGTTCAGAGATCTTTTTGACTGGAATTGACGAACAACCAATACTAATATTAGTGTTTAGTAGTAACGAATAGAAAGAGAATATGGGGCGTGGCCAAGTGGTAAGGCAACGGGTTTTGGTCCCGCTATTCGGAGGTTCGAATCCTTCCGTCCCAGAGCATACCCATTATATTATTTTTATGAGAATAGGTATTCTCGGTATATAGAATCTTTATTTTCAGTATATGAGAATAAAAAAGGATTGTCTTTTTGAACAACTTTGCTGTTTAATTTAAGATTCTAATTCATTTTATCTTTAAGATTTTAATAGATGCGATTCTTCTTCATTTTTGAATTATTTAAAGTGATTCTTCTTTGAATCATATTTTGCATAAATTGGATTGAGTTCAAATCAAATAGACATTGATGCAATTGAATCTATTTTTGATCCGAGAAAGATGAGAACATAGATCAAAATCTTTTTGAAGTAAAAAAAAAAAAGCCAAATGCTCTTTTCATCCCATGCCCAGCTCCTTGATAATTCATATTTCTGTTCGTTTTTTATAAAAAAAAAGCTTACGCCCACATCTATTTGTGTTTTCAATCATGCACTTTAAATCGAAATAGGAAAGTGCCTCCGATTCGCGATCCATTAAATGATAATGATGCAGTCCAATTATAAATTTGGATTTCTGAATTGAATTATAATACTAAGAGTACTAATTGAACTCAATCAAGGTGATTAAGCAAGAGGATTAAGTCGATTAATTTACTAGGGTAGGGTAAAAAATAGGAAGAACGGCTTAATCTGTACTTCTTTTGCTTTGTTTTGTACCTATACAAGAGAGTAGAGTCTAGCATCCAGTAAAATAGTATGCTTTTTCTTTGCCTTATTCTTTGATTTAGAACCCCCAACCCTCATATGCTTACTCGGAGAAGTAGATAGTGATCAATCGGAAATGGAAAAGCTCCATTTCAATCCTCTTATCTCTTTTAATCTAATTACTAATATAATTACATATGTAAACAAAAAAGAATTCATATAGATATAGAAGTCAAAAATCTGGACTGGATTACTCAAAAAAATGGATATAGATAGTATCACCTTAACCAACAACTATTTATGATTCCATAAGGGAATTAATTACATATTAAAATTAAAACGAATTAAAACTAAAGGAGGAATATGCTCAAACTTCGTTTGAGACGGTGTGGTCGAAAGCAACGAACTATTTATCGAATCGTTGCAATTGATGTTCGATCGCGAAGAGAAGGAAAACCTCTTCGTAAGGTTGGTTTTTATGATCCAATAAATAATCATACCTATTTAAATTTTCCTGACATTCTATATTTCCTTGAAAAGGGTGCTCAACCTACAGAAACAGTTCAGGACATTTCAAAGAAATCGGGGTTTTTACATTTACACAATTCTGCCTTAATCAAAGCAAATTAACTAATGCAATACAAAAAAGGGGGGTTGGATGATTTATATATAACTTGGTTTACCCCTGTTTAATTTAACACAAGTCCAATAAACACAAGTCTTAGGCTTGTGTTTGTTAATTATATATCTTAATTCTCTAATCTTATCCATATTTTATTATTATTTAAATTTGATTTAAATTATTATTTAAATTTGATTTAAATAATTTTCTTTATTTTATTAATTATTAATAATTTTTTTTGCTTTCTTCATTGTATTCTGTTCAAGTTTCTTTTTTTTTTTTTTCAACATTCACACTCATATTGACAACAGGGTATCAAACAAATATAATTCATTGTGTGTGGGTAAATCGATCTTTCTCCCTTCTATAGGTTTTTGTTTTTGTACTTTATTCAATAGATAACATACGTGACAAGAAATGACCTATCAATTTAGATTTTTGAATATTGTTATTTAAGAATTTAGTGTATTTGCATCTGAGCCATTCATTTTTATGTTCAGAATCAATTCGAAATTTTTATATTTCATTTTCTTGCTAGTTTAATATTTGGATTGTGCCGTGCAATTCAATTTCTTTTTTATTTTATTGGGATTCCGATTGTATCTACACATCCTGATTATTTTTATGTTTTTTGAGGCGGGAGGGTTGCTAACTCAACGGTAGAGTACTCGGCTTTTAAGTGCGACTAGCATCTTTTACACATTTCTATGAAGAAATTGATTCGTCCACACTATCTGTAGAGTTGGGAAGATCGCGACTGATCCAAAAAGGAATGAATGGAAAAAACAGCATGTCGTAGCAACGAATAATTCCAGGAATTTTTTTCTTATCGGCTTGATCAAAACTTTTTCTTGAATTCTTGGCGCAAAACAAAATGCATTCAAAGTTTGGTCAAGTGAATAAATGGATAGAGCACTATGGCTCAAATTATAGGAAAAAAAAAAGCAACGAGCTTGTGTTCTTAATTGGATCTTAATTGGAATGATTTCCCACTCTAATTAAACGTTAAAAATACATTAGTACCTGATGTGGGAAAGGTTTTTTCCCTGAGTGGATTATCCTTTTTTTTTTTTTTTTATGAGTCCTAACTATTAGCTATTCACCATTAGGGGGTGGAGATGAAGGTGTATAAGAAGCAGTATATTGATAAAGAAATTGGTTCCAAAATCAAAAGAGCGATTGGTTTGAAAAAATAAAGGATTTTTAGCCATCTTCTTAGCTTTTAATCAACATAAACCAATTAGATGGAAAAGGAGAGGATAGAGAGTCCGTTGATGAGTTTATTTCTTGCCGTGGTATTTAGTCTTTTCTTACTATAAATACTATTGCTTTGACTGTATCGCACTATGTATTATTTGATAATCTCAAAAACCCTACCTTTTACCTTCGGTTCAAATTGAATTTCAAATGGAAAAAGAAAAATTCCAAAGATATTTAGAACTAGATCCATCTAGGCAGCCTGACTTCCTATACCCACTTATCTTTAGGGAGTATAGTTATGTGCTTTCCCACGATTATGGTTTAAATAGATCTATTTTGTTGCAAAATGTCAGTTATGAAAATAAATCTAGTTTACTAATTGTAAAACGTTTAATTATTCGAATGGATCAACAAAATCATTTGATTATTTCTACTAATTATTCTAACCAAAATATATTTTTTAAATGCAACAAGAATTTATATTATCAAATGATATCAGAGGGTTTCTCAGTCATTGTGGAAATTCCATTTTCCCTACGATTCGCACCTTCTTTAGAAAGGTCAGAAATAGTAAAATCTCATAATTTACGATCAATTCATTCAATATTTCCTTTTTTAGAGGACAAATTTTCACATTTAACTTATGTATTAGATGTACTAATACCCTATCCGATCCATCTGGAAATCCTGGTTCAAATCCTTCGATGCTGGGTGAAAGATGTTTCTTCTTTGCATTTATTACGATTTGTTCTCCATGAGTATTGGAATTGGAATAGTCTTCTTACTCCAAAGAAATCCATTTACATTTTTTCACAAAGTAATCCAAGATTTTTCTTGTTCCTATATAATTCTTATGTGTCGGAATACGAATCTATCTTTCTTTTTCTACGTAAACAAGATTCTCATTTATGGTCAACATCCTCTCGGGTCCTTCTTGAGCGAATCCATTTCTATGGAAAAATAGAACATCTTGCAGAAGTCTTTCCTAATTATTTTCAGGTTATCCTTTGGTTGTTGAAGGATCCTTGCACACATTATGTTAGATATCAAGGAAAATTCATTCTGGCTTCAAAAGATATGCCATTTCTGATGAATAAATGGAAATTTTACCTTGTTAATTTATGTCAATGTCATTTTTTTGCGGGGTCTCAACCGGAAAGGATCTATATAAACCAATTATCCAAGCATTCTCTCGACTTTTTAGGCTATCTTTCAAGTGTGCGACTAAATTCTTCAGTAGTACGGAGTCAAATGGTGGACAATGCATTTCTAATAGATAACGCTATGAAGAAACTCGATACAAGAGTTCCACTTATTTCTTTGATTCGATTATTGGCAAAAGCGAGATTTTGTAACGTATTAGGACATCCCATTAGTAAAACGACCCGG